TTAATACATAGGATACATACACTAAAAGATAAGAAGAAATTCGACCACCCCCTACATATTTGATAACCTCTCCTACGAAAAAACTCGCAATACCGACTCCATTCGTAATTCCATCAATTACTCGTCTATCAAAAAAATGAGTTAGTTCAGCTAATCTTCTTATACCTTTAGTAAAGGATATTACATAAAAAAAATCTATGTAACCACGATTATATGACCAATTATATATCACATTTATTATTTTACCCCCCAAAACTTTAATTTTATTAGGAACACTTCTAACAAATGAATTAAATAAATTTAAATTTTGTAAAGATGAATAAACAGGCTTATATAAAAAAGACGATATAAGAATTCCGAAATAAGCTATACTAACGGAAAAAGTTGCATTTGTGATAAATTCATACCAATCTACAGAATGGTTTCTATTTTTATGTAAAAGGTTTATAGACGAACTTAAGAATTTGGATAGTATATCCAAATCCATTCCTTCCTGATTGAATAACGGAATTCCTACGGCCCCAATGAACAACGTAAATAAAACTAATACAAGCATCGGAAATAACATAGTATTGTCCGACTCGTGGGGATATGAGAAAGTGTTTTTAGTGCCAAAACGAGCAATACTAATAAACGGATGTACCATACTTCTTACATTTCCATTATTATTAATCCAATACGTGTTTAAAAAATAAGTTTTTTCATTGTTTTTCGTAGTTAAAAAATCTAATAAACGAAAGCTTGTTTTAATAATTTTTTTTCCTTCTTTACCCCAGAGAGACATTGAATAGAACGAGCTATTTTTTTTGCCGCTGTAATTTTGAAAATAAACATTTAAATGTCCTTCAAAAGTAAGTAAATAGATACGAAACATATAAAATGCAGTTAATCCTGCCGTGGAACAAGCTATTATTGCAAAAATCGGTGAATACAACCAACTATCATTAAGAATTTCATCTTTGGACCAAAAACAAGCAAGAGGTGGAATACCACAAAGAGAAAGTGTACCTAATAAAAAAGCGGTTTTTGTAATTGGTACATGTTTTCTTAAACCGCCCATAAGAACCATATTCTGACTTTTATCTGGAGAATATCCAACAATAGTTTCCATCGAATGAATAATTGATCCAGATCCTAAGAACAACAATGCTTTCGAATAGGCATGAGTAATCAAATGAAATAAAGCAACTCGATAAGACCCCATACCTAGAGCTAACATCATATAACCCAATTGAGACATTGTAGAATAAGCTAAGCTTTTCTTAATATCTTTTTGAGCAAGAGCTAAAGTGGCTCCTAAAAGTAATGTTATTATACCTGTCAAAGCTATTAGATTTATTATGTAAGGTATAACTATGAAAAGAGGAAGAAGCCGAGCTACAAGAAAAATCCCTGCTGCTACCATAGTAGCGGCATGTATAAGAGCCGAAATGGGGGTAGGCCCTTCCATGGCATCAGGTAACCATACATGAAGGGGAAATTGGGCGGATTTTGCAACTGCGCCGGCAAATAATAGGAAGGCGCATAAGGTAACAAATAAAAAATTAACCTCATTATTATAAACCAAGTTATTAAATATCTCAAACAAATCCCGAAATTCAAAACTACCCGTTATCCAATAAAAACCCAAAATTCCTAATAATAAACCGAAATCCCCGACACGATTAGTTACAAACGCTTTTTGACAAGCATTCGCCGCACTAGGTCGTGTGAACCAAAAACCTATTAATAGATAAGAACACATTCCAACCAATTCCCAAAAAATATAAATTTGTATCAAATTAGAACTAGTAACTAATCCCAACATTGAAGTATTGGAAAAACTCATATAAGCAAAAAATCTCAAATATCCCTGATCATGAGACATATAATTATCACTATAAATAAGAACCATCATTCCAACAGTAGTGATTAATATTGACATAATAGAAGTAAGTGGATCAACCAAGCAGCCAAATTCTAAATAAAAATCATTATTGATGGTCCAAGACCATACATATTGATAGACGGAATTGTGATTTATTTCCTGAATAGAAAAATGGGCTGAAAAAATCATAACTATACTTAACAATAAAACACTCGGAAAAGCCCACATACGGCGAAGATTTTTTGTTGCCGTTGGAAAAAGTAGAAGTCCTGCTCCAATTAACATTGGAACTGGAAGTGGAATGAAAGGTATAATCCATGAATATTGATATGTATATTCCATAAAAAAAAATAAAATATTTTTCTTAATTAATATTAATTGTTTCTGATTCACCGGTTCTTATTTGTTTTCTGTTGAAAGGGGTCAGTTAATAAAAAAAAATTAAGATATATAAAATAAAACTTAAATAAAATTTGCATTCTAATTATAATTATTACGTATTACAATAATTTATTTATATCTTTTATATCTATAGAGCGAGGATAGATAATTACACCAAAAACAGTGTTTGGTATGAATCATAAAGCGCATAACTTGACCCATAAAAACTATTTATTGTAATTCGGTTATTCAGAATCATTAAACAATTTGTTTTGTAACTAATTGATTGTCTTCCATTACAATAAAAGCTATTTGTAGGAAATGCTATGATATCCAACACTTTATTTTATGTAAAATAAAAAAAAGGGCAAATAAAATGCCTTTTATAATATATAATATAATAAAAAAATTATAGATTTTGTATCCTTTAACAGATTAACTACTAGTCCCACTCGAATTTGAGAATTAAAGTTGGGTGTACTCTTTCTTCGAGTTTGACCAATTAAATTAATTAATATAATAGAAAATTATTAAAGTTTTTTAATTAAGCGATAGAGGGGTTGGGTTATTAACCTTTTGATGTATTTTATTACATGTATAAATGTAACACGACGAAAATAGAAAGAAAACTAAACGCACAATCTTTTCTTTTTTGTTTGTATTGTATTTTATCAACTTCAATCAATTCTATTTGGCATAGGGGATTGTTGTTAGTAATATTTTATGCGATTTTTACACACCCCCCTTTTTTATGAAGGGAGTATGATTTAGAGAATAAATAGATAGAGAACAGTAAAGAAAAATTGATTTTGAACAATAGATGTCTTTCACATCCAACCGAAGAACCTATTATAATATAATTTTTTAATGGCAGTTCCAAAAAAACGCACCTCTATTTCAAAAAAACGGATTCGTAAAAATATTTGGAAAAGGAAGGGATATCGGGCAGCATTGAAAGCTTTTTCATTAGCGAAATCTCTTTCTACCGGGAGTTCTAAAAGTTTTTTTTGTGTAACAAATAAATAATAGTAATCAAACAATACAATAAAAAATCTTAATCGGTCTAATTAGAAAAGTAATCTAATTTTGTTTCTAATTTTTTTATAATATTTATAAGTTATAAGAATTTTAATTAACATCATAATAGTAAAATAATTTATATTTATATAATTTATATATAATAAAAAATAATATATATAAAAAAAATTATTTTATTATTTTATATTTATATAATAAATATAAATCATAAATAAAAATAATTAGTTTCATAATGTTTTAATTTAGAAGGCGTCTTTTTTCTTTCATTTCTGATATAGATAAGAATTCTGTTGTCTACTTAATTCGAAAAATTAATGGTACTTTTTTGTTTGAAAAAAGGATAAATACAAGCACAAGGGTTCACCTTTCGTTTTAGTATATTTTATAATTTTCAGGATGGGGATTCTCACTTTCCCCATCGACTTGAATCAATAATAAAAATAAATTTATTTTTTATTATATATTATAATTATATATTAAAAATATTATAATTATATATTAAAAGATATTATAATTATATATTATTATATATTAAAAGAAGGGTTCGTTGAAACTAATTGATTTAGTTTTAAATATGTTTTATAATCTTATAAATCATTATTTTTCTAAATTATTATCACTATATAAACTCTTTAACCCAATTTAATTAAAAAAATCCCCTTTTACATTTTTAGGTAGTTATATGACTAATGTGCCAATTTTGAGTGATCCGTTTTAGATCCTATGGTTCGATTGGAAGATCGATCAAAATATAATATATATCAAAGATATAATATATATTAATTTAAAAATTTATAAAGTATTTTTTGAAGTACGGTACAATTTCGATAGAAATATAAAATATTGTTATATAATTGATACACCCATACTAATACCTAACTTAATTGGGTTGCTAAATCTTAACACAAATTCTCTACACAACGAAAAACCCTAAGAATTCATATAAAAATAACTATGCAAATATTTACAAAAACCCCTTGAGTGTATCGCTGAAATTGTGTTATATAAAAATTATATTTTATCGATAAAATTCTTTTTTTATTTTAGATTAATAAAATAAATGATAAAATAAATGAATCATTAAAAAATGCAAACGAGACAGAACATTGCTTTTAGTTCTATCTATGGATTGAAGTCAAAATAATCTAGTTCCAACCGTAACATTTTTGTTTTAGGAAAACATAAAGTAATAACTTACGAAAAACTACATTTTTAGTTCAGTTAAATAAAATTGACATTCTAAAATAATAAATAAAAAGATAATAAATATTATTAACGAAAACGTTTAAATCCCTAATTCTTAAACAAGTTTTTATTCATCAATTTAATGGTTTCCTAAAAAAATATTGCATTTAATTAACTCCTTCAATCTCGACGATTGAATAAAAATAGGTTATTATGATTTCGAATAAGCCGCTATGGTGAAATAGGTAGACACGCTGCTCTTAGGAAGCAGTGCTAGAGCATCTCGGTTCGAGTCCGAGTGGCGGCATGGCATCTTCTAAAAGAGTAAGTCCTATAATGAATTCAATTCCCGATTTCAATTCCTATAATTGCGGGACCCCCTTTTAATAATTTTTATGATATTTTCAACTTTAGAGCATATATTAACTCATATATCCTTTTCTATCGTTTCAATTGTAATTACAATTCATTTGATAACTTTATTAGTCGATGAAATCGTAGGACTATATGATTCGTCAGAAAAGGGTAT